AAGTGTATACGCACTTTCTATGAGAAAGTGTATAAACATAGCGGTTGTCTAAGGAGATAATATAGATAGGAGGATCTTTCCTCAGGCGAGTGGCATATCACACATTTACCGACTGCTTTCTAATTTTAGAAATTTTATTTATCCTTTATCGACTCACATTTCATATCATGGTTCCATTAAGGTTTACTCTTCCTTTTCGAACTCCGAGAAGTGCCCATGAAACTCCTGTTGATGGTTCAATCAATTACTTCTTCGGAATGTTTGCTAATAATTTTTTTTATTAATAGAAATCCCTATCGTTTTTCCTTTATTGATTTATTTCTTTTGATAGATACCGAGATTTGTATTGAACATCAGAAAAAATCTAGTAACTAGTAATTAGAACCCTAAGACATAAGAATAAGAGTAAAACTATTATTTCAGCTATTATTTCAGATTGATCGAAACAAATACAAATAGGTGTAGCAAATAAATAGAATTGGGCGCTATGTCAATTCCATATATGGAATTGATATCCACATACATATATAATACATACATATATAATATTGTATATTAATCTATATTTAGCCTCTACCTTTATTCTAGAGTACAACTTTATACACTACAATAATACCAATAGATCATATGGTCGAAAGATTCATCTATTTCTTTCTACCATACGATCTATCTATTAGAATACTGCGGATTATAGTCCGCTTATTTCATTTAAGTTTCATTTAAGACGCAAAAATTGGAATCCTTTTCATTTTATTTCGTCAATTTTTGATAAGAACTCAGAAGTCAAGTTTAATTCAAATTTCAAATTAATGATTAATTAATTAATCATTTTGACTGATTGTTTTTACGTAAATGATAAGTAGAAAGGCGGTAGGAACTAGAATGAATAGTGCAGTAGCAACAAATGCAAGAATATTTACTTCCATAATCTAATCTTTTTTTTACTTCGCAATAACTCGGGATTTAGTCCCATAGAGATGATAAACCTTTCACTTGTAAATTCAATGAATGAATTCCCTCTCAATCTCGCTGGTTTTGAATCGGATGAATATCATGAATAACAATATCTGAGCTGTCAAATCAATTTCTCGTCGAAAATGGAATAGTATAACATAGGAAGTTCTTTTATCCATACCGAATCCCAGCTTGGATTCCGGACCCAATCCCAAATTCCTTTATTCCTTTATTTATCGTCTGTTTCCGTTCTTTTTTTCTATAATCAATGATCTGATGAAGTATCATCGGATTGCCCTTCCACTTCCATTAGTCACATAGTTACAAATCAAAACAAGAAAGAAACAAATTTATTATTCCATTGCTAAGAGGACCTCTGTCTTTTACCCCCTTCCGTAGATTATTAGCACTGGGTATATATCAAAGGCTCAGCGTGCAATTTGAATGCAATCCATTTTTTAATTAGTAATTGAGGTTATACAAAACCGGGGCCATAAAGAGAAATTGTTTAATCTAGAAAAGTCTTCTAATTCTCTTAGGGGAATCTTGTTAAATTCATTTTTTATTGTGAATTCCATTTGTGTATGTGTGTCCCTCTCCAAAAAAAAAGAATATAGTATTCTATTCCACGGATCGGGAACAATCGAAAAAAGGATCCGGAATTTCTTGGAATGCTTACTATAATGCTACCGATAATTGTATTAATCCGCCCATCTCCTACCACAAAGAAAAGAAAAAAAGGGTCTTTTTTTTTTTTGAATGAAATTATGCCCCTGGCCCCCTTTCGAATTGATTGATGTATTTAGTAGATCCGTCGGGACTGACGGGGCTCGAACCCGCAGCTTCCGCCTTGACAGGGCGGTGCTCTGACCAATTGAACTACAATCCCAGGGAAATAAGGGATCTAGCAGAAATTTGGATTCTTTATCTCCGTATCGAGTATTTTTGAGGGGCGCGGGGATTATACGTGGTAGATTGGCGAATTTTTGGGCCGAGCTGGATTTGAACCAGCGTAGACATATTGCCAACGAATTTACAGTCCGTCCCCATTAACCGCTCGGGCATCGACCCAGGAAGAATCGCTTGTAAGACTATTGGGAATTCGTGATCAACTTCCTTTCCTAGTCCCCTACCCCCAGGGGAAGTCGAATCCCCGCCGCCTCCTTGAAAGAGAGATGTCCTGAACCGCTAGACGATGGGGGCCCACTTGTCTAACCGTCATGATACTATGATCATAGTATGAACAGTTTTTTTAAATTGTCAATGTATGATTAGATCCGAGGAATCTTTCCGCTTTTCCTAATTGCAGATAACTTGTTGATTCGTCATTCATATTCATGAATCATTCATTAGAATGGGCATTCTCTACTCTATCTCTATATCTATATAGAAAATAGAAATCTAGATATATAAACTAGATATATAAACTAGATATATAAAATAAAAATCTAAATCTAGTATCGAAATCTATATTTATTTAGTCTAATATAAAAAGTGTAAATAATACTAAAGTAACAAAGTATAGGGTTTTCGGGGAGTCGCTGGT